CGATAAATTCCACTTCGACTTACGGAGTTTTGTATAGAAGAAAAAAAATTCAATTTATACCATTATTATGATATTCCAGATTCCAATCCGCTTGGATACCATAAAAACAAAAATAAAGAAAAGTTGTGATTTGATCTATTCACTAAGATAAAGACATAAGAATCAGACGCAATATAACAACATAAAGTTCATTTTTTTAGCACTTAACTTTTTTGTGGATTCCAGTGTTCAGATTGCGGAGAACCCCTTATTTTCTTTTTTTAGTCAAATTTTTCGAATAGGATTGAAGTGCGTAAGAAGGCTTGTATTTAGTAAACCCTGCCCATATAGCTATCTATAGATTCATCACCCCCGTTTATTGCATAGTTCGATTCGTGACAGCGCGTGTTGGGCTCTATCAAAATTTCGATTGAAGAGAAAATCAAAATTGCAGTACGACAATTTTTGGCAAATTCCCTATAGAGAGGCATCATCCACAGATAAGATAACCGATAAGCTAGAAGCTTGCCGAGAAACTATTTATGTTTGGGGTTTACATATACTCATAATTGCTGTTATAATTGAAATTGAGAAGGTTTTTTAGAGAAAAAAACAATACCGATTAGGTGGGTATCAATTTTTATTTTCTTCTATGATTTTTCATTAGTAAACAAGCTTTCCAATTTAAATCCAAGAATAGATCATGAATTTACAGTCACTAGTTAATGGTTCAAAATTGTCCTGAATTTTCGCTTTTGTGACTGAAAATACACATTTCTTTTTTCAATAGAAAAAAAAAGAAAGAGAAAAGAGAGGGATTAAGATATTGTGTGCTTTGAGATACTCTAAAAGCAATTGAAGAAATGGGGACCCTCCAAAAAAAGGGCAGATTTTATTTAGGCAAGGAATTAATAAAAACGAGATTTCAGAGGGAAGTACAAAAAAAAGACATTGAGTACCCCCCAAAACAAGCAAAAGGGGAATTTTTTCATATATTTTGGATCGTTTTGGCGACATGGCCGAGCGGTAAGGCGGGGGACTGCAAATCCTTTTTCCCCAGTTCAAATCTGGGTGTCGCCTGATCAACAAACGATAAGACTCGAAATTCCTTATTCTGCTTGGCTGGTATAACTCGCCGAATCTTTTGCAGCAAAGGATGCGACGCGACTCTTGACACTATTCTAAATAGCTGGGGTTTCTGCTCTTTAAAGTGCTGTCAATCCTTGCGTTTAGAATTCACGGAAAGATTCGAGTCGTGGAGGTGCTATCATATCAAATCAAGAGTCACCGATTAATTTCCACTGCTAATGTAGGGTCTACTGACCGGGTCTTGAATTAAATTGAATAGCCCGGGGGGGGATTGAATTAATGAATTAATAGGTATGCAAGGGTCAGGAGATACTTTGTAGACAGTATACATAGTATACAGACGCATGAGAGTCTCTGAGCATACGGGCATTCAATCAATATTTGATTGGATGGATAATTGGCTAATGATGATGATACTTAATAATAATCAAGGGCAACAAAAAAACGAAAAGGTCTTATTATTACTACATATTAGGTCACATTCTCTTTGATACTTCCAAAGAAAAGTGTAGCTGTGTATTTTGTTTCGTTTTACCGATTCGACTAGAAATCATATACGAACTTGTTCTAAGTGGATTTATTGAAGCGTTTCATATTTAATGGAGTCTTTCATCAAGGGGGTTGGTTCAGAATCCCTTTTTGACTCTGCGCCAGTGATTCCACTATTATTAGGAAACAATAATGGAATAATTTCTTCATATTCATAGAGATAGGGGCATAATTCACATGGATATAGTAAGTCTCGCTTGGGCTGCTTTAATGGTAGTCTTTACATTTTCCCTTTCGCTCGTAGTATGGGGAAGAAGTGGACTCTAGAGATACTAATAATTGAGTTGGGAAATCAAAGAGTATCACTTTTTTTCTAGATCGTTCTGCAAAGCCTTTTTAATTATATTAATTTCATTATATTAATTATTAAATAATGAAATTAATATAATAATTAACTTAATATTTAATAGATTTAATTCAATTTCGAAATTGAATTAATCAAAATATCTTCATTTCGGAATTCTATTGTCTTGCGGAGTCTAGCGAGGTAATTGTATTTGATTCTATTATGAATAGAATACAATTCATAATCTATATGAATAATACTCTTTCAGAATCCAAATCAAACCGATATTTCACAAATTCCCCTATTCCTATTTTGAAAGGAAAGGGGATATAAATAATAGGAATTTTCTTCCAATCGAAGTCTTCCTAAAATTTCTATTTTGTTTTTCTGAACCGGCCCTTCCCGGAGTTATATATGGACAATGAGGAAGAACGCGGAAACCCGGACTCCCCTTTCCTTTTTTCTTTATTGGCCTTTTTACTGTTCAAACAGAAAAGAAAGAGGTTCACGATTTAATATTTAAAAATAATAAGATTGTGCCTAGGTCAAGTCACATATTTTGCACTTACCACTTGTTTTATTATTTTCGAAATTTTATTTCTGCTATGCTTTATTGACTCCTTTCATATCATGGCTCAAGGGTTGCAAATCGCTGGGGTACCTCTTTTGAAATCTGAAGAAAGGACCATAGAACTCCTTGGATCATCTGAAAACCCCCCAATCAATTATTTCTCCGGAATGCTAAAAAAAGATTACTTTATTTCTTTCCTATTTCATTTTCTTTTATTAACTTGCTTTCTTTTAGTCTTTTAGTAATATACGCCCAAGTTTGTTTTTCTTTCATTGATTTGATTCTAATGGATACCGGGATTCATATTGAAACTAATCAGAAATCAAGAAATTCGAAAATCATAAGAGCCTCCCTTTAATTATTTAAGATTGATTGGAATGAACAAAAATCAAATACAAATAGATGAAGCAAAGAAATAGAATTGAGATACTATGTACATTACATATATTTAAGCCATATTAACATGTATGAAGATACATATCCATATTGTAGATTGATCTCTACTCAGTTTCTATCTTTCTACATTACAATAATAAAAAAAAAATAGTATGGTAGAAAGACTCATATATGAATTTTTCTACCATACTATCGGATCTCGTAGGCTACTGCTGATTCTAGTACGTTTATTTCATTTAAGACTAAGACGTGAAATTGGAATTTTTTTATTAAATCATTGATAAGAACTAAGAAGTCAAGTTTCATTCAAATTAATCACTTTGACTGACCGTTTTTACGTATATTATAAGCAAAAAGGCAGTAGGAACTAGAACGAACAGTGTAGTAGCAATAAATGCGAGAATATTTACTTCCATAATCTCATCGTTTGGTTTTTTTACTTCACAATAAGTCGGGATTTAATCCCATAGAGATGATAACCCTTTCGCTTGTAAATTCAATGGGATGAATTACATTTCGATGATAACGAATGGGATCAATATCATGAATAACAATATCTGACTGTCAAGTCGATTCATCGTCGAGAATTCAATAGTATAACATAGGAAGATCTTTTATCCCACACCGAATACAAACTTGAATCTCGAATTTAATCAAAAGAATTCCTTTACTTGAATAGTAATACTTTTTTTTATTTATCATTCTTTTCCATTCTGTCTTTTCTAGAATCGACCGCCTTACTTGTACAACCAACTACCCGCTTCCACTTCCCTTGTTTCCAAACGGTTTCGAAATAACCCAAACAAACAATCGAAACGAAATAGAAAAAGGAAGGGGTTAAGTTCGAAACTCCTTTTTTTTTTTTATGATATAATTTTCTTGAAAAAAAAAAGAGAAAAGGATAGCATTAGGCATGAAATTCTACCTTTGTATTTTCACCCAGTTTAACAGAAAAGGGCGCGATATATTGATGTCTTTTTTTATTGGATTTGGCTCCATCGGGACTGACGGGGCTCGAACCCGCAGCTTCCGCCTTGACAGGGCGGTGCTCTGACCAATTGAACTACAATCCCGGGCAAGTAAAAAGTACCGAATACATATTCTTATGATTTCATTCAAAACATTGCATTTCTCTTTAGATAAAAATCGACGTGTTGGAACGGAGACGTGAGCGAGATATTGATATCCACACGGATATACACGTTAGTGGGAGCAGCACGGATTACTAGTAATCCGTTCGTTATTGCCAAATCATCGATTGGTAATTTGTTTTTCAATGTCCACAAAGAAAAAAAAAAAAGACTCTTTTTTTTTTGCGTTACTTTTTTCTTTTCATTAGACTTTATACTTTCTATTTAATGATCTTGATAGGAATATAGATCATTATTAGCAAGATCCTAATTTATGGGAACAAATAAATGGAACAAATCAAATAAATAAATAGCGGTAGGGATATATCAGATAATTGGACTTTGATTCTTTCGTATCGGGGATTTCGGGAAAACCAAAGGGGTTATATCATTTCATGGTGGATCGGCGAATTATTGGGCCGAGCTGGATTTGAACCAGCGTAGACATATTGCCAACGAATTTACAGTCCGTCCCCATTAACCGCTCGGGCATCGACCCAGGAAGAATCAAGTCTAGGCTTCTTTATAATCCACGGTGAACGTCCTTTCGTAGTACCCTACCCCCAGGGGAAGTCGAATCCCCGCTGCCTCCTTGAAAGAGAGATGTCCTGAACCACTAGACGATGAGGGCATACTTGCCCGACTGCCATCATACTTAGTATGAACAGTTTTTTGAAATTGTCAATATAATTGAATGGTATGACTAGATCGGAAGGATCTTTCCGCCCTTTCTGATCCCATATGAATAGCATTTTTTTATTTGTCTGTTAGATTCATCAATCACTCATTCTAATCACCATTCTATTCTAAAATAAAAATCTCTTATAGAAATTGCTATTAAAAAAACAAACTAAAAAATAATAATAAAAGGACGAAAGTAGAGGACTCCTTTTGGAAGTGATTGGTCCGACCTAAAAGAAGATTCAACTTAATTTCTTTCACTTACTTTCATCCAATTACCCACTCCTTGTTAAGATGAAATAGGCCTATTCCTATATGA